AAATAGATTCATCATTCAATTTGAATCACTTCAAGAACGAGAAAAAGAATTACTGCCCCGTTCTAGCATTTCGATTGAAATACCCATAAATGGTCTTTTTCATAGAAATTGTATTTTTGCTTATTTCGATGATCCTCAATATAGAAGAAATAGTTTAGGAATTACTAAATATGGGACTATAGGGGTGCATTCAATCCTCAAAAAAGAAGATTTGATTGGAGTCAAAGAATTTAAGCCAAAATACCAAATAAAAGTAGATCCATTTTTTTTCATTCCCGAGGAAGTGCATATTTTACCTGAATCTTGTTCCATAATGGTACGGAACAATAGTCTCATTGGAGTAGATACACCAATCACTTTAAGTACAAGAAGCCGAGTAGGCGGATTGGTACGCGTGGAGAAAAAAAAAAAAAAGATTGAACTTAAAATATTTTCTGGAAATATACATTTTCCTGGAGAGATGGATAAGATATCCCGACAAAGTGGTATCTTGATATCACCGGAAAGGGTAAAAAAAAATTCTAAGAAATTCAAAAAATTGAAAAATTGGATTTATGTACAATGCATCACACCTACCAAAAAAAAGTATTTTGTTTTGGTTCGACCTGTAATCATATATGAAATAGCAAATGGTATAAATTTAGTAACACTTTTCCCACAGGATTCGTTGCAAGAAAGGGATAATCTGAAACTTAAAGTTGTCAATTATATCCTTTATGGAAATGGTAAACCAATTCGGGGAATTTATGGGACAAGTATTCAATTAGTTCGGACTTGTTTAGTGTTGAATTGGGACCAAGACAAAAAAAGTTCTTCTATCAAAGAAGCCCTCGCTTCCTTTGTTGAAGTAAGGACAAATGGTCTGAGTTTAGTTCGAAATTTCCTAAGAATAGACTTAGTGAAATCCCATATTTCGTATATCAGAAAAAGGGAAGACCCCTCAGGTTCAGGATTGATCTTCAATAATGAGTCTGATTACACCAATAGCAATACATTGGATTCTCTTTATTCCAAGGCAAGGGTTCAACAATCCCTTAGTCAAAATCAAGGAACTATTCGTACGTTGTTAAATATAAATCGGAATAAAGAACGGCAATCTTTGATAATTTTGTCAGCATCTAATTGTTTTCAAATGGATCCATTCAATGATGGAAAATATTATAATGTGATAAAAGAATCAATTAAAAAAGATTCTCTAATTTCAATTAGGAATTCATTAGGACCTTTAGGAGCAGTCCCTCAAATTTTAAATTTTTATTCCTTTTCTCAGTTAATAACTCATAATCAGACCTCGATAACTAACTATTTGGAACTTTACAATTTAAAACAGACTTTTGAAGTATTTAACTATTATTTAATGGATGAAAAAGGGAGGATTTTAAATCCTGATCCGTGTAGTAACATGGTTTTGAATACATTCAATTTGACTTGGTTTTTTCTCCATCAGAATTATTATCATAATTATTGTGATGAAACACTCACAAGAATTAGCCTTGGACAGTTTATTTGTGAAAATGTATGTATAGCCAAAAACGGACCACACCTAAAATCGGGTCAAATTTTAATTGTTCAGGTTGATTCTGTAGTAATAAGATTAGCTAAGCCTTATTTGGCCACTTCAGGAGCAACTGTTCATCTCCATTATGGAGAAATCATTTATGAAGGAGATACGTTAGTTACCTTTATATATGAAAAATCAAGATCTGGTGATATAACGCAGGGTCTTCCAAAAGTGGAACAAGTGTTAGAAGTGCGTTCGATTGATTCCATATCGATGAGCCTAGAAAAGAGAGTTGAGGGTTGGAACGAGCGTATAACAAGAATTCTTGGAATTCCTTGGGGATTTTTAATTGGTGCTGAACTCACTATAGTGCAAAGCCGTATTTCTTTAGTTAATAAGATACAAAAGGTTTATCGATCCCAGGGGGTAGAGATCCATAATAGACATATAGAAATTATTGTACGTCAAATAACATCAAAAGTATTGGTTTCAGAAGACGGAATGTCTAATGTTTTTTTACCTGGAGAGCTAATTGGAGTCTTGCGAGCGGAACGAACGGGGCGTGCTTTGGAAGAACCGATCTATTACCGAGCTATATTATTGGGAATAACGAAAGCATCTCTAAATACGCAAAGTTTCATATCCGAAGCAAGTTTTCAAGAAACTGCTCGAGTTTTGGCAAAAGCCGCTCTCCGAGGTCGTATAGATTGGCTGAAAGGTCTGAAAGAAAATGTTGTCCTAGGAGGGATGATACCCGTTGGTACCGGATTCAAAGGATTAGCGCATCGCTCAAGACAACATAATAACATTCCTTTGGAAATTCAAAAGAAGAATTTATTCGAGGGGGAAATGAGAGATATTTTGTTCCACTACAGAGAATTATTCGATTTTTGCATTTCAAAGAGTTTAAATGGTAGATCAGAACAATCATTTCTAGGATTTTTCAATTTCTAAGAGCAGATTCATCCTGTTACCTATCTGCAGTCATTTGATTTGGTAATAATAATAAAGATAATAACGAATAGAAATAAATGAATAATGGCTTGGATCGTGTATCAACGGCCAATCCCCGGTAGAGGTAGAAGATAAGGTTTCATTGGAACAATTTTTTATTTCTATTTCAGGGTACCTCATCTCTTTTTTTTTTAAGAAAAAAAAAAAAAGAGAGGAAGTGTGGGGAGAAATGACAAGAAGATATTGGAACATCCATTTGGAAGAGATGATGGAAGCAGGCGTTCATTTTGGTCATGGTACTAGGAAATGGAATCCTAGAATGGCACCTTATATCTCATCAAAGCGTAGAGGTATTCATATTATAAATCTTACTCGAACTGCTCGTTTTTTATCAGAAGCTTGTGATTTAGTTTTTGATGCAGCAAGTAGGGGAAAACAATTCTTAATTGTTGGTACCAAAAATAAAGCAGCTGATTCAGTAGTACGGGCTGCAATAAGAGCCCGGTGCCACTATGTTAATAAAAAGTGGCTCGGTGGTATGTTGACGAATTGGTCCACTACAGAAACTAGACTTCATAAGTTCAGGGACTTGAGAACGGAACAAAAGACGGAGGGACTCAACCGTCTTCCGAAAAGAGATGCCGCTATGTTGAAGAGACAATTATCTCACTTACAAACATATCTGGGCGGGATTAAATATATGACAGGGTTGCCCGATATTGTAATAATCGTTGATCAGCAAGAAGAATACAGGGCTCTTGAAGAATGTATCACTTTAGGAATTCCAACGATTTGTTTAATTGATACAAATTGTGACCCAGATCTCGCAGATATTTTGATTCCAGCTAATGATGACGCTATAGCTTCAATTCGATTAATTCTTAACAAATTAGTATTTGCAATTTGTGAAGGCCATTCAAGCTCTATACGAAATCCTTGATTAATAATAAGATAAATCTATTTTTGTAGGACTTCCTAGATTTATTGAATTGGTTACTATTCCTGAATCGCACAAAAGAGATAAAAATAATTAGGGATATTGTAATAAGTTGGTATCAAAAAAATATACAACTCAAGGCAAGTCTAAAATAAAAAAAAAAGACGGTCGAATCAAAATAATTTTTTTTTTTAGTTCTATTTCTTTCAGGGGGCAATATGAATGTTCTTTTATGTTCTATCAACACACTAAAGGGGTTATACGATATATCTGGTGTCGAGGTCGGCCAACATTTCTATTGGCAAATAGGAGGTTTCCAAGTCCATGCCCAAGTACTTATTACTTCTTGGGTTGTAATTGCTATCTTATTAGGTTCATCTATTATAGCTGTTCGGAATCCACAAACCATTCCTACTGACGGTCAGAATTTATTCGAATATGTCCTTGAATTCATTCGAGACGTGAGTAAAACCCAGATTGGAGAAGAATACGGTCAATGGGTTTCCTTTATTGGAACTATGTTTCTGTTTATTTTTGTTTCGAATTGGTCAGGGGCTCTTTTACCGTGGAAAATCATACAGTTACCTCATGGAGAGTTAGCCGCACCCACAAATGATATAAATACTACTGTTGCTTTAGCTTTACTCACATCAGTAGCATATTTTTATGCGGGTCTTACAAAAAAGGGATTAGGTTATTTTGGTAAATACATTCAACCAACTCCAATTCTTTTACCCATTAATATCTTAGAAGATTTCACAAAACCTTTATCACTTAGCTTTCGACTTTTCGGAAATATATTAGCTGATGAATTAGTAGTTGTTGTTCTTGTTTCTTTAGTACCTTTAGTAGTTCCTATACCTGTTATGTTCCTTGGATTATTTACAAGTGGTATTCAAGCTCTTATTTTTGCAACTTTAGCTGCAGCTTATATAGGCGAATCCATGGAGGGTCATCATTGATTAGTTTTAGAAATAGTTTAGCTTAAGGCAATATATACATGGCTCAAGATAATCTATTTAGGGAATAAAAATAGAAAAATAATATATAAATAAGGAAAATATATAAGATCTAGAGAGTAATAGGAAAAAAAAAAAAGATTACGATATTAGTAGGAAAGGATTTACAAAAAAAAGAGATGAAAAAAAATGTATTTGTTAGGGGAGTGTGGAGTCGAATTAGACGTATTGAATCGAATTACTATAAGACAACACTTGTGTATGTTTCGAAGAATGGTTCTCGAATCCGATTGACTCTAAAATACTAATAATAGGTTTACATTAGGTAAGAAACACAAGTATATGTGATATTAGGTATTAACTAGTTATATATGAACTAAAGATATGCTCTACTACTGGTAATTTAGATATGGATTCTAGTTGAAGTCCTTCCGTTTCGTCTGTAATTGTGAATTGACTATTGAATGAATACCAAGATTCAATCAAGAAAAGGAAGAATGACAGGAGTATAGTATGGATTCACAAAAACTACGTGGATGGATAGGAACTAAAAAAAAAGATATTCAAATAGTTCTGATGATTCAATCATATTATTATTTCAATTCGGAGTTTTTAGTTATTTCGACTGTATAAATCTTAGCAATGGAAT